TTACAAATTCATAAATCCTCTAAGGGATTTTTATATTTGATTATATGTTGTATACCCGCTATGCACAAAACACAAAAAAGGACAGTTATTCTATTTTCATCATAGAACGATTATTCGATTATTTTTCCTCTTTTGATCATAATTTAATCAAAACTTCTCTAATTTTGCTAATCTATCCTAATCCGTAGGATAAATTTTTTGATTCTTCAACTTCGATGAAATCGGAATAATTCTTTTGATTTTTATACTTTATTCTTATACTAATGTACTAATGAATTTGGATGAAATCAAAATCAAATAGGATTCAAATATTTCTTTTTTTTTTCTTGATTCCCGCCAAAAAAATTGAAGTAAAGTAGAGGGCTTATTTAAAAAAAAAAAAAAAAAAAATGGAATGGGTCTGCTTTTATGTTATTTCGTACTGTACACTTCCTTTGTTTGTGAGATCATTTTATTTTCTCACGAGGGGTAATGAAAAGAGTTATAGAATGGATTGCTACCTATGCCTAGATCGCGGATAAATGGAAATCTTATTGATAAGACCTTTTCAATCGTAGCCAATATCTTATTACGAATAATTCCGACAACCTCAGGAGAAAAAGAGGCATTTACTTATTACAGAGATGGTGCGATTTGATTATTATTATATCTATTTTTTTTTTTACTTTATTTACTTTACCGCTCTCAGTCTTAGGAAAAAGACACATGATTCAGAATAGAAAAAAAAAAAAAAGACTATTGAAAAAAAAGAAATCTACGCTTGTTGAAGGTGAAGTTTATAAATAAAGCAATTCCTTCTGTCGTGTATCCCCGATTAATGCAACCTCAGATGCTTCAATTGTTGATTCGAGTATTGAGCGAAAGGTTACACCTATGGGTCTGTATTGTGGGTCAACCCTACTACACTAGTACCAATAGGCGGCATAGAGGAAGAAGCACTACACCTAGGAATCAACAACACGAAAACTTTGTTATAAATGATTCCCTTTCCTTATCGGGATCGGAACTAAGAGAAATGGTTGGGACAACAAACATCCATCTTGTTCGTACTTTGGATACCCATATAACCATCGAAGATTGTTGAAGTGACTAATTCCTGGAAATTAAGGAGCGTTGAGAACAAAGAAATCGTTGGAGTTTACTTTTTTATCTAGTACGAACACGCTTGATGTTAAGAAAAGATCTTTTGCAAGAGGGTTGGCTAGAGATTTCTTGTAAAAACATTAGCCCCGCTCAGTTCATAATGACAATATTTCGACTTTTTTTTTTAATTCCATGGATTATTCTCATTATGCACATAAAGGAGGAGCCGTATGAGGTGAAAATCTCACGTACGGTTTTGGAACGGAGAATTCTTTGAATCGAATGACGACCGTAACGGATGTCGGCTCAATCCGAAGGAAATTATGCGGAAGCCTTACAGAATTATTATGAAGCTATGCGACTAGAAATTGATCCCTATGATCGAAGTTATATACTCTATAACATAGGCCTTATCTACACAAGTAACGGAGAACATACAAAAGCTTTAGAATATTATTTTCGAGCACTAGAACGAAACCCGTTCTTACCACAAGCTTTTAATAATATGGCTGTGATCTGTCATTACGTGCGACTATCTCCACTATAGAAATAAAAAAAGGAAAGAAAGAGCAAATACGTTAGTAAATAAATACGCTAGTAAATAAAATACTAGAAAAAAATAGGCTTTCTACATATTGCATCGTCCAAAAAACGATTTTTATCAGCTGTAACAACAAAAAATAAACTTCATAGAAGTCGAAATATGAAGAAATATATATGCCTAGATACTTTATTCTATGGATAAAGGATCTAATTGATAGATGAAGCACCGTAAAGATCAATTAGCGAGATTTTGGGCCGATACAATAAATAAGAACTGCTTATTTATGTCATGATATGAGATAAAAATTAGGAATCAACTTATGTAATAGAGCCGATCCCCTAAGTTATTGAGCAGCGGTGTAGCATTAGATCCCAAAGACAGTAAGTCTTTTTTATGAGGAAGAAGTCTTTTTCAAGGATTCTATATAAATTTCTCTATGATATGAAACCGAGATAGTTACCTTTCAGAAAAATCTAACGGACGATAGTCCCGAAACGCCTATGCTTTATTTTTCTGAAGGTGGGAGAAAAGATAAAACTTATTATTAATTTAATCCAAATTAAAGTTTGAAACTCATCTAATTAACCTCTTTTGGTTAACCCGAGACAAATCGATAGATCCATGAGAAATCTCATTAAATTGGATATATGGCAGGGTAAAAAAATGGGACACCAAAAGAATTGACTGCCGAGCCGTATGAGGTAGGAAACCCTCAAGTACGGTTCTAAGGGAAGGAATTGACCCGCCTATTCCGACCGGGGAGAACAGGCCATTCGACAGGGAGATTCTGAAATAGCGGAGGCTTGGTTCGATCAAGCCGCTGAGTATTGGAAACAGGCTATAGCGCTTACTCCTGGTAATTATATTGAAGCG